ATTGAAATTCAATTTTGAATCCTTTTAGTCGCGAGGAGCTGGATGAGAAGAAACTCTCACGTCCAGTTCTGTAGTAGAGATGGAATTCTGAAACAACCATCAACTATAACCCCAAAAGAACTAGATTCCGTAAACAACATAGAGGAAGAATGAAGGGAATATCTTATCGAGGTAATCATATTTGTTTCGGTAAATATGCTCTTCAGGCACTTGAACCTGCTTGGATCACATCTAGACAAATCGAAGCAGGTCGACGAGCAATGACACGAAATGCACGCCGTGGTGGAAAAATATGGGTCCGTATATTTCCAGACAAACCAGTTACAGTAAGACCTGCTGAAACACGTATGGGTTCGGGGAAAGGATCCCCTGAATATTGGGTAGCTGTTGTTAAACCGGGGCGAATACTATATGAAATGGGTGGAGTAACCGAAAATATAGCTAGAAGGGCTATTTTAATAGCAGCATCTAAAATGCCTATACGAACTCAATTTATTATTTCGGGATAAAAATGTAGAACCGACAGAGATGAATCTTAGGGATGAAACAAAAACGCAGGTTTCTTTTTTTGGACAAACAATATTTCTTTTATTTTCTTCATCCTTTGCATTGGAAGAATAAACAAAAAATTTGATATGATTCAACCTCAGACCCATTTAAATGTAGCGGATAACAGCGGGGCTCGAGAATTGATGTGTATTCGAATCATAGGAGCTAGTAATCGTCGATATGCTCATATTGGTGACGTTATTGTTGCTGTGATTAAAGAAGCAGTACCAAATATGCCCCTAGAAAAATCAGAAGTAGTGAGAGCTGTAATTGTTCGTACCTGTAAAGAACTAAAACGTGACAGCGGTATGATAATACGATATGATGACAATGCTGCAGTTGTGATTGATCAAGAAGGAAATCCAAAAGGAACTCGAATTTTTGGGGCAATCCCCCGTGAATTGAGACAATTGAATTTTACTAAAATAGTTTCATTAGCTCCCGAGGTATTATAAAATAAAATGAGATCGTGATATCTTTGGGGTATTTGAAAGAAATAGATTAAGAACTAGATTAATTCGTAGATTGTGTCTCACGCATATACCTTGCAAAATTCCTATTCATAAATCAATAAAAAAAAAAAAAAGAAAAACATGTTGATTATATCCAATTTTGAGACACCAATAATTTTAGTTCATCATGGGTAGAGACACTATTGCTGAGATAATAACCTCTATACGAAATGCTGATATGGATAGAAAAAGAGTTGTTCGCATAGCATCTACTAATATTACCGAAAATATTGTTAAAATACTTTTCCGAGAGGGTTTTATCGAAAACGTCAGAAAACATCGAGAAAAAAACAAATATTTTTTGGTTTTAACCCTTCGACATAGAAGGAATGGGAAAAGACCCTATAGAAATTTTTTAAATTTAAAACGGATCAGTAGACCCGGTTTACGAATCTATTCTAACTCTCAACGAATTCCTAGAATTTTAGGTGGGATGGGAATTGTAATTCTTTCTACTTCTCGGGGTATAATGACAGACCGGGAGGCTCGACTAGAACGAATCGGTGGAGAAATTTTGTGTTATATATGGTAATCCATTTAATATCCAAATGGGATCCGAAACCTCTTCCTATTTGTAAAAAAAAAAAGAAAGGGGGTGAGTTGTCTAATATCGTCTTTCCTCCATTAATTGATACTTCAGGGGGGCTTTACCTGAAATGAAAGAACAAAAATGGATTCATGAAGGTTTAATTACTGAATCGCTTCCCAATGGCATGTTCCGAGTTCGGTTAGATAATGAAGATCTGATTCTAGGTTACGTTTCAGGAAAGATCCGACGTAGTTTTATACGGATACTGCCAGGAGATAAAGTCAAAATTGAAGTAAGTCGTTATGATTCAACCAGAGGACGTATAATTTATCGACTCCGAAACAAGGATTCGAAAGATTAGGTCATTTTTATTCGATACGATTCGAGATGCAAAATTTCAAGAAACTTATTTTCTACCAAAAAAGAATTAAGATAAGGAATGACAAATATGAAAATAAGAGCTTCCGTTCGAAAAATTTGTGAAAAATGTCGACTAATCCGTAGGCGGGGGCGCATTATAGTAATTTGTTCCAACCCGAGACATAAACAAAGACAAGGATAATCAGACCCGCTAAAGGGCTCAATGTACAAATAAGAAATATGTTTTGACATAAAATGGATATATCCATATATTTCTGACTCATATTTATGAGATGATACAATATGGCAAAAGCTATACCGAGAACTGGTTCACGTAGGAATGTACGTATTGGTTCACGTAAGAGTGCACGTAGAATACCAAAGGGAGTTATTCATGTTCAAGCAAGTTTCAATAATACCATAGTCACAGTTACAGATGTGCGGGGGCGGGTGGTTTCCTGGTCCTCGGCCGGTACTTGTGGATTCAAGGGTACGAGAAGAGGGACACCCTTTGCCGCTCAAACTGCCGCAGCAAATGCTATTCGTACAG